CTTCTTTCTCAACCCACACCCCTTACACAATCACGCCTTTATCGGACCGCTAATTCAAGGGGTTCGCTTGATTGGGGAAAACAGATAGGGGAGAACGGATTGGGGGGAACGGATGATTGGGCAGAAGAGATTGGCAGGAACAGAGCTATATTTCTCTGATCCCCTTAGGCTCACGATCGATAATTCCACCATGAAGATTCGCCTCTTACTATGATGGGAACCGCCATTATTGGGCTTTAGATGAGGGCACGATCCATCGATTCTTCCTTTCTCTGATCCGATCGCTTCCTTATCCGGGAGGAACATATCATAGATGCCGATGACTGGAGGATTGAAAAAACAGAATACAATAGATTGCCCCACGGAATGGAATAGATCTGGCTTTACGATCAGGGAGACACTCCCGATCTCATTACCTACGTTGAAACACGGGCATCGATTCACCGGAATACATGGCAGGGAATGACTAGATGCAGATCGCACAATACCTGCTATAGGGAAAAGACCTATCATCTTACACCCTATTCCCTTCAATACACAGTCGATCCGTTGATACAGACACACAGTAGAAGGAAACACGAGAGACTGTCTTGCCGATTTGTAATAGAAACACACGGAACCGATATTCACCCGTATTTACCGGGTAGATAGACTCGCAAGAATGGAGGGCGAGGAACAGATTGTAGATGCCGATGACTGGGGAAATTACCAGTCCCATTGAATAGATGGGCGCGACTATTGGGATTGATACCGAGGGGCCACTCATACCAATAGAATCACTGCTTCGAGGGACGTGCCGCATACGAGCACACAAGCACTACGATCTCAACGCAAATCCCGCTGATTCAAGGCGACACTGCATCGATTCAATGGAAACATTTTATAGGAGGGAGCCACTCCATTTAATAGGGACCCTGCCCATCTCTTACGTATCACCGCTCCTGAACCCACTATCTCTCCACCACTTCACATCTTTACACTTTTGGAGAAGGCACCAAGCCGAAGATTACTGGGGATGCTGCTCCTATCGAACCCAGGCTTACAATTCGTAGGAGGGAGGCTTAGAACCGAGGCTTCAATCTCATTACATACCTTTTAACAACTAGGCTTTTATCCATATTTCTCCGATCCATTCATTCCAGTAAAGGGCACTGTCCACTCCAAGACCGGTTACTTCCACATTAAATAGATCAGGTCCACATTCGATAGATCAGACACGCGATACTGATCAATAAACCATAAATAGTTGGGGGCTCTATACGGATCCGAGGCCAGAACCGGAGCAGGGATGCGAGGCGAGAACCAGGGATCATTTTCCATTCGATGAGAAACGAGAGGCGAGCCACTTACTTAAAGGCAGGCGGGCTTTTAAGAGTACATGTTAGTAAGGATACGAGTTAGGCGCTTCCAGTCATTAGATAGAGTCACTACCGAAGATAGGGAGGTGCTTCCGGGATAGATACGATTCCATAGATGAGCTAGGATCCGATAAGCCAGGGTGCTGCCCCCAACCAATAGTAGGAGCTGCTTTCCCATGTCATTGGTCAATACCATAATTTCATTCCCAACCCGGTCATTCAAGAACGGGCTTTTTTCCATAGAGTAAAGGGCGCTTTTCACTAAACCTAGGGTTGAGAAAGCTAGCGTAGGTCGGCTAATCAAATACCCTGCTTCGTTGGATAGGGAGAGGGAGAAGAGTCAACCATTCTTCGTGTACGTATTACCAACACCGGTACTAACAGAAACGAGGGTTCGCTTAGAAAGGGGTCGCTTCACCACTCGCGATGAAGGGGAGCGCTTGGGATTAGGGTTAGTTTCTAATTGATACACCGGTTATGGACTAATAGGTCGAGAGATTCATTAGAGCAGGGAGAGCTTCGTTGCCTCTCTCCTCCCGCCGATGAATCCGCTTTCTCGACAGTAGGAGTTGTATCGGTACAAGCTGGATTCCCCTTTCATAGAGTAGTAAAGTAAGATTCTTGAGATTGGATCTTTATGATTAATCGGGTGATTGGTTGCTGCTTGGGGACTCCAAAAAAAAATTCTTCCACAGTGGTTTGTTTTTTTTTCTTGAAATTTCTTATAATAAAAAGAATCCGTAAGTAACTCAGTGTCAGTCAGTAAGTCGACAGAGAATGAAATTCATATCAGTACAGAATACAGGAATGATTGATTTTATTACATATTATAATTCTTTATTTTTTACTTGTTTCTAAACTATCTTTTTGAAGCAGATAGTTCACAGTGCTCATTCTATAGATACTGGAAAAGGACACAGTGTTTGGCATGCCTTATATTGACTTACTTGAGTTTATACAAGGGATCTTTAACGCGGCTCACGAGGCGCCCCCGCTGGCGCCAGAACCGGCGTAAGTTCCCCACGCCGATCCCGAAGCCGAACTACAGCAGCGTGAGGTAATGAAATTCTATTCACACTTTCATTCTAGAGCAAGTTCGTGATCGGTGTGAAAGGCGACCGTGGCAAAGGCGGCTATCCGTTCATTTTCCTGAAATGGAAGAAATCTACTCCCAGATTGCAGACAACATTCTTTCAAACGATCTGGAACTCTCTGCCGACACGGACACGGATGCCACAACCCTACGCGAATGGCTGCAGGAGATTGAGAAGAACAAGAGGCTCCTGCAGCCCATCATAAGAAGACAGCTTACGGATTAGTTGCCGCTCAGTTGAAAGCTATGGGACTCTGAAAGATGGAAACAGGGGAGTTGGCTGATAAAGATGGACAGTAACGATCGCGTAATATCAATTTATCGGCCTCGTCATCGAAAGCGGCTTCCAATTGCTCGGAAATTCTCAGCTATATGGGGGGCTTGGATGGTGAGCAAAAACAATTGATCAAGAAGTTGGTCAACTTTCGTATGAAAGAAGGTAAAAGAACGAGAGTTCGTGCTATTGTTTATCAAACTTTTCATCGCCCAGCTCGAACTGAACGCGATGTAATCAAACTTATGGTTGACGCCGTAGAGAATATAAAGCCCATATGCGAAGTGGAAAAAGTAGGAGTCGCAGGTACTATTTATGATGTCCCTGGGATTGTAGCCAGGGATCGTCAACAAACCTTAGCTATTCGTTGGATCCTTGGAGCAGCTTTCAAACGACGTATAAGCTACAGGATAAGCTTAGAGAAATGTTCATTTGCTGAGATACTGGATGCTTACCGAAAGAGGGGAATTGCACGTAAGAAAAGGGAGAATCTTCATGGACTGGCTTCCACCAATCGAAGTTTCGCGCATTTCAGATGGTGGTAAAGTGAGACCACATAAAGAGCTCTTCCTCATTCAGTCAGATTTTTCAGTAAGATATGGTTTGACCCTTTTCCTTTTTGAATCTTCATATAGAACTACGTTACCTCATACTCCCCCCTTCATTCATTGAGTTGGAGGAATCCATAGGAGGCCCGCCCGTTATGCATTGCATGATAGAACCTTTCTTTGTATGACTTCTCTTTTGCCTCAGGTCGAATGAGGGAGATAAATCAAACAAATCAATAGGCCATGAATGAAGAAGTAGTGGGCCTTTCGCCCTCTTTCGTCTGACTCGGGGAGCTGATAAATGCACTTCAAAGGGAGGGAAGGAAGCGATCTCGTACTAATTTTTAGGTAGGACGAAGCGCGCTGTATCCATCCATGAAACTAAACATCTCGTACCCTGCCGTATGATCAATGAAAATCATAATATTGGGCAGGGGAAAATCGTCCTTGGGACAGGCCTTGTTGAGATCCCGGAAATCGACACAAAGACGAATCTGCCCATTCTTTTTCTTTACCGGCACGACCTTTGCTAACCAATCTGGATGCTTCTCAGTTCGGATAAAGTTGGCAGCCAATAATTGTTCAACTTATGCCTCAAGTGATAGGTTGTGCGGGTCTGAACTTCCTGGCCGCTTGTTTCACAGGAGTCAAGTTCGGTCCCCTATGGAGTAAGGGGGGTGTGGGTTGTGTCAATACATCTGAGAGAAAGAGTACAGATGAGATCGCCAACCCAAAATCCCCCCGAGCTAACGGCGGACGTAAGAGTGCCTAGAAAGTACGGGAAGAGGGAAAGGACCGCCCCCAAAAAAATCATCAACTTCCCCCTTTTCGAGAGCTACCCGTTCGAGTCGAAAGAGCAGACTAAATCGATAGGAGAGGTCGTCAGGCACACGGGGGACCGGAACCTAAAAGCGTCAAATAGGGCACAAAAGAGGGCCCTTTACGTCTAAGGGGGACCCGGACCCGTACTTCCTTAAGGATAGGGGAGATACGATCGTGAAGTAGGAAGCCTGATGAAAACAGGTAAATGAAACTTTCAGAATTAGACCGTAAATCCTGGTTCGGAAGAGGGACAGGAGGAACCAAAGGGAAAGGGGCGAGCCTCGAAAGTGTGCTGGGAAGGCCCCAGGCGCCGTCAGGCCCAGGAAAGCTTCCCCCCTTATGACTTGAGTGTGCTTACCCCCAGCAACCCCCTATGCCAAACCAGTTGAGTGCAAGGAGGTACGAGCAGAGGAGCTTCCCGGGTAGCAAGCTAGTTAGGAGAGAAGTCAAACACACTGGCAGGGAGTAACCTTCGGCACCTAGCGTTTCAGAGGGCTAAAGACGGAAGAGAGGAGACGCGCTGAAGGTTATGGAATACTAAAAGCACCCGTTGATCCAGAATGAGCCGAACAGATAGCTCCAAGTCAAAGGACAGAAACTGGGGAACGCTTGGCATACAGGTCGAGGACGATAGTTGATTGATGCTTGTCCACTTCAATCTGAACCCGGTTAGAGCAAGCACAAAGAGAAGGTGTAACGCGAGGATCGTAGATTCGACCGACATACGCAACTTCTGGAGCAATGTCGGTTTCTCCATCTCAACACAGCCACTGTAATTAGAGGTGACCACGGTACCATACGGATACCGACGTGACGGATGATCGACGTCGCCCTTCGTTCCTAACCCGGAAGCCCCAAGTGACGAGCTCGAGGAGTCGGCACATGACCAAAGTACCTTCCCGTGTTCGAGGTCCAGAGGCTCAAGAACCAGCGTATCGTACCAGGGCAAGGATAGGAAGGGAAGGGAGAAGGCAAGGCACTAGTGAACACCAAAGTGGGGCAGTCGTCGGGTGTTGAGAGGGGGGCTGAGGACAGGGAGAAGGACAGGGAGCTGCGCCGGGTGAAGAAGTAAGGTGTTATAAGTGTATGGAAACGGGACATCGTTCTTTCGAGTGTCCTCGCCGGAGATTCGACGCACAAGCTCATTTCGTTGAGCCGGTAGAAGGAGAGAGGATGATTTGGTTGATATAGAGAGGGAGATCCGGTCTATGATGACGATGGTGGTGATGAACACGAAGAGGGAGAATTGGAAGCCGACGAGGGCGAATCGTTGCGGATTCGGAGAGCTATGTACACTCCTAAAGTCAAGACCGATGAGAGGTGGCTAAGGACAAAAATATTCCGCATGCGATGCACGTCGGGTGGCAAAGTTTGCAATGTCATCATCGATAGTGGGAGCTGTAAGAATATGGTCTCGAAGGAGATGGTGGAGAAGCTCAACCTCAAGTGCGAAAAAGACCCCCTGCGCCTGTAGTTAAATCCCATAGGCTTCCGGTAACAGTTCTCAGCCGTAGGCTTCCGGGATCCGTTCTCAGCACTCTTCGACAGCGGTCATTCTTTTCCTTCTTTGCCAAGCCCAGCTAAGAGACTTTCAAAGTATGGTTAGGGCTAGCGCGCCTTGAGTAATTGCTTTCCAGACAGCCCCCAGAGTAGCCAATTCGAGGGACTCATCCAACAGTGCCGGCTTGTGCTTGCTAGTCGGCTACCATCCTTATTGCTGAAGTACCTCCCGTGTTCCTTGTGGTCTCCTTCTATGACTGGATGCGCTTTTTCTCTTTTGGAGTGGATGCAAAACCCTTTTTTCTTTAGTTTTGATGTCAATTGCCGACTGCCGAGTCAGGACCTGGGGGTCTCTACGTGGTGCATGTCGCAGATACAATTGACGCGACTACACGTAGGCGCGGCCTGTTTAGCTTTGTGATCAGTCTGTACCGGCCTGAGCAAGCGGATCGGGTGTTTTGCATTTCAGAGAAGGGCCGCCATTTAGCTACCGCGAGCGATGGAGTCTCAAATAAGGCCTTCCACTTTTCGGATAAAAAGCACATTCTGTAGCTCTGCAAGGAACAGGGATGGGCCCGGCTAGTAAGCGTTTCAAGGGCACTGATTGGATTATTACCAGAGACGAAGGGTTTGAACCACGATATCAATGTAGCCAAAACATCCAGTGATTCTCCCCGGTCCCATGCCCATCCTAACGCTGCCTCCGCCGACGCCCCCTAGAAGGTCTGAAGTGTCTGAGCCGTAGAAGGTGGCCCAGCAGCTGCGGTTCTTATTCCTCCGGGCAGGCCTTGTCACATCTTATTTAGTTTGCGCTTTCCCGCATAGGCGACAATCGATCTTGTTGAATAACCACCACCTCTTCCCTTTCCATTACAGCGATCTCACTCTGGTCCGGATCCCGGTGCGCTTCGTTCAGCAGGACGTATAGAATGATAGTCCGGTAGAGCGCTTACCAATTCTCACGAGGAACGGAGCAAGCCCCTAGCAGCTTAAGCAAGCCATGCATGCCCTGCATCACGCCACAGCTTCAAGGGCTCAGCGCAGAACGAATCGTAGGCTGAGCGACTCGCCCGAGCAAGGCGCCAAACAACGGACTAAGGCTTTTTTCGATTCAGTTTCAAAAATGAATAGAAAAAACTTTCCGGTCAGAGAGACAAATTCACCAGCGGCAGTTCAAGCTTTTTTCCCTGGTGAAGCGCTGCCTCTACGGGTAGTGCTAGTGCGGGTATCGATCTCGATCCGTGGGATCTGCTGATTCCGGGTCAACCAGCACGGTTCCGGGTTATCAACGAGCCATCGACTTGGAAAGGATACTGGGCGAAGTCAATGGGCTTTCTAACCGCCTTTCTTTTCTCACCGATCGATGCCTCCCCCCTTTACTAGTAAGTGGCCTACCCCGGGCTCCACTAGGTCTCGATCAAGAACTCCAACGCACCGCGCCCGGTACACAGCTTCTTCCATTAATACAAGGGCGGCAGACTAGCTTCATTATTCGATCCTCTCCACATGATGATATCTATTCCCAGAAACCGAGAATCCGATTAGCTCCTTATACATGATTGTTATGAATACCAATGAGACCCACCCTTACTACCAAACGAATTATATCCCTCCCAAAACAACGGATTATGAGGCGTCTTACAACCGTTGGGTCTGACATTGGGGGGTGTGGAAACGTGTACAATGATGTGGAATTGTGTATTTGTATAAAGGCATATTCTTGATAGGATTCCCGAGAAAGGAGCTATTTATCTCATTCAACCTTGGAATGAAAGGCATATGAGATATTCATCCAGTTGTTTTGGAATTTGAATTGGATAAGAATTTTTTTTTCTTTATTTATACTCAGGGCTTTTAGTAGTAGTAGTAAGGTAGCCATGGTTCAAAGAAAGGCTTGGATCTAAGGTAGCGGTAGCCTTAGTCTCGGATAGATGATCGCCCCCCTGATAGAGCTGCTATGGATGACTTCATCTCGTGTGTTAACAACTTGGGAGTTGTGGATGCTGCTTTCTCTGGTTCCCGTTTTACATGGTGTAATAACCAGGCTGGCCTAAGCTGTATTTGGGCGAGACTGGATAGAGTCTTCATTAATCATGAATGGGCTTTCTCATTTGGCAAACCAGATACTCTTCACTTGAGCAGAATGTTTTCGGACCACTCCCGAAAGGTGCCCCACATAGGTCTTCCCCGAAACCCCCCAGTCACTAAGGTAAACAACGTAGAAAAAGCACCCATTTCTGTACCGGTTCCGGAAGAGCGAAGAAAAAGGGGATGTTTTGTTAAAAGGAACATAAAACTGTTTATAGCCGTTGCGATATATACAAGTATACTCATCCGAGCCGCAGGAACATGTACATACGGAATACGAGAATTTCCACCTTGTTGAAGATCTTGTGGTGCTACCCGAAGACTTAAATGAATAGCCATCGCTGTTAAGAACAACCAGATTTGCTTACTTCGCTACTTAGCTACACCGATTTGCTTGCTCAACTACAGAACTCGAACTCCTGGCTTGGCTTGTTTTACTTGAACTCAAAAGCCGAGCTTTACTTCGTAACCTAACAAGCTACGCACCTACCCTAACTCTTGGCCGGCTTGGGGAACTACGAACTACTAGTTTAGCCTATCTGGCTTACCTAGCTTGTTAAAACAACCTGATTGTAGACCACTAAGACTGACGCAAGCTACCTAACGTCCGGAATAGCGCTTACTTGAACAACAGCTTCGCTTCGCTAACTCACTGACCATGCCAAGCAACAACTACTGTTACTTTCACTCCGTTAGCCTTCACTCGAAACAACTACTGGAGTGAAACGAGTGAGCTACAGTTCCCTAACCTAGCTCTATTACTTAAACTCAATTACCTTACTTAGCTGTTCAGTTCTAGAAGGTAGCGTTAGCTACGAACAACAACAACAACTAGTCTTGTAAGGCCTTTCCTTCTAATTAGCTGAGCGCATTCTATGGCCGTTTCTCTTTAGACCGAAGGGAATCAATCTAAGGTGATAGTAAGTTAGCTTCAGAACCGGGTAAACTGGAAATTGGAAGTAGAACTGTCAGAGCCAGAAGTAAGCCAGTGAGTGTTAGGACTTAGAGCGTGGAGCTACAGTAGTTGGCCAAGGTCTTGTCTTCCCAGGTAAACTGAGAGTTGGCTGTTGAGCTACTGATTTCGGAACTAAGGGCAACTAATCTCATAGCTGCCCGCTCTTCTTCCCGACTGTTGAGCTAGAGCGGGCCAACAAGTGAGCCTCTTAGGTGCGAAGCTAGTTCTCGAACGATTGTTTGAGCTACCTACTTCGGGACACAGAACAACTACCCTCATAGCTGCCCGTTCTTATTCCCGAGTCACAGTAGCTAAGCGTGCCAAAGCGTTAGCAATAGAGCGAACTTCAGGTTCGCGATTCTCGTAGCTACTGACGTCGTATCTCAGAGCAAGTAATCTCATAGCTGCTTGCTTTTCTTCCCGATCTAAAAGCTAGACGGGTGGCTAAGCGAACGGGAGCTACAATTGTTGCTACGGCCGGTTACCCGAGCATGGGCACTACGGTCACTCAATCTAAGGTTGGTCTATGATCATAGTTATGTGCTCTACGATCAGGGAACCTTCGGTTGAAGGTTGAGCTAAGCGAAGCGAAGCAAAGGCCGACTTTACTGTGAGTTAGAGGGGCGTAGCGGTTCACGTAGTGAACGGGGAACTGTTGTTCGAGTGAGCTAGGTATGGAGCTAGTTGTTCTTGTTCGTAGTTAGGCTAAACTGGAATGATACGATAACGAAAACAAAGAGCTAGCTTCGCTACCCTGGCTCAGAAGCGAGAGCGAAAGCGAGAGCTGTTGAAAGAGGGTTTCTCGTAGATCTGTTTTAGCCCTCGTTATATGGCCATTGTTCGAGTGAGGGCTAACGTAGTGAAAGTAAGCTTGCTGTTTGCACAAGTAAGGTAAGCTTGCTGTTGAGGTGAGTGGCCGGGTAAAGAGTGATCTGAGTTCCCGCTATTCTGGAAGGCGTAGATCAGCAGGTATTCCAGTTGGGAAGTTGAGCTATTCCCTTTCTGTCTGTACCTGTACCGGCTAGCAAGCTACCTCTTCCCAGTGAAAGCTAAAGGTTGCTCTCCGATCATAGTGATGTGCTATTCGTAGATCTTACTTTTATATTGTATGGGCGAATTAGCTTAATGAAAGCCTTAGTTTTGGCTCTCGTGTGAGGGTTGTCAGAACTTGTGTCTAGCTGCTGTTAAATGACTTTATAGAGGCCTAACGGTAGTCTCAAAGATAACGGATTCAAGCCGTAGTAGTTTTGATTAGCTGTCCCAGGGAAAGGAGTAAGGATTGGCTGTTGGCATGTCCGAGCTAAGATCGGGTGAGGTAGACGACTGAACGGATGAAAGTGTAGTTGTGAATGTGAGTTCCTCTTTAACCACAATAAAGAGTGCAGCTAGCCGTGCAGTTAGCGACTGACGTTTAGTCACAATCTCCCTAGCCTAGCTAGCGCTAGAAGCATCAGTCTATTGCAAGAGGGGAACGAGTGTGAAACACATCCGTTCAGGCTAGTTATAAGAAGGTTATAAAAATGTCTTGAAAGACAATAAGCTGTAAAGAGTAGTTAAACTCCGTCCACAGTGAAGTCATAGGTATAGATTCATTCACAGGCTTAGTAACCAAAGCCCTCCACCTTTTCGGTTTGGTAACCATATCTGACGCCTAGCGCGCAGAGAAGCAACAAAACTCTGGTGCGCGTTGAGCTGTCTTTGCTTAGTGCGCGCTAGGAGTGGAACTTGCATCATTAATAAAAAGAGATTTACAACCTGTAGTTTACTTACTTATAGGCAATTCAAGGGATGCAAATGCAGTTGTACCGAGGACTTCATCTTAGCACACAAAGCATATCTCTGTCCGCTAGGCGGAGACCGAGAGTGGGAAATATCCAAAAAACTCCCCTGCGTGAATAGTGTGATGACCGAACAAACAGGATAAGAGAAAGTCAGAGGCTAACTCTAACTCACAGTCATGATTCAAAGTCAACCTTCCTTGACCCGAACGCCTGGCTGCCTTTAAAGAAGCATATTATCAATAAGCAGCTGCGCGTTGAGCATAAGTCTATGTAGCGTATAAGCTTTTTAAAGGACAGTTGAGTGAGTGAACGAAGTGACCCTAACAGGAGGGTAAGAAGCTCCAACTCAGACATCATCGATAAGCCTAAGCCTGTAACAAGCGTTGAACATAGGCGGTGGGCGGGGAGGCGCTATTATCGATAGTTCTTCTTGCTTCAGTTCCTGATTGAACAGAGCTTCTTGCTACATAGAAATGCCCTACGAGCCCTACAAGACAGAGTAATGGGAAATGTTAATGCGAACTCAAAGAATGGAGAGGGGAGATATTGAACGGAAGCACAAGAACAAGCAAGGGATTACTTGCTAAAGGAATGCTTACCGAAGGGCATAGCCCTATGTATGTATACTACTGCCAGCCTTTCACTCCTCAAGTCAGGAACCAAGCTACGGATGAGCGCTATTTATCATTCTCAAGGAATTCTCCAAAGCGAGGCTCCTATTTACTCCCTAAGGCTTAGCGCAGGCGAGTCCCGAGCAAGTACGTCATAGAGGGAAAGGGGGATATTGAATTAGAGGAAAGGAATAGCAGACCGTGGAAAGCCAACTTCAGAAGTCAAGCCAGAAAGTAAATGAGAATTGGAAAGCCCGCGGTAAAGCCATCTTGAATAAGAAGAAAGCGCCATCAAAGGAAGCGGCTAAGAGTTGCGAATAAACTAACGATGACAAAGCGGCATAGGCACAACCAGCAAACGGAGGTGAGGTAGCGCTTGCCATAGAAAGCTCAAGCAAGGTTGTGAGGTAGCGCTAGCCATAGGAGGTAGTAAGACAATACACGAAGTCATTCTTTCTATCATACCATACTTGCTGGCATGCGAGACTGGAACCAAGGCCAAGGGCAGGAACTCCACCAACAGGAACTGAACTCAAAAGTACAGGAGCTTCAACAGGGAATAATAACCAACAAGCTGCTTCTTAATCACTTAGTGCGTAGTTAGTGCCTCTTGTCGAAGAATCCTCTAAATCGGCGACGATGGGATGAGGTGGAAAGAAGGTAGGCGTAGCCTTTAAGGCGAATAAGTCTTTCTGTGCTGTTACGATAGCGAGTTTCGGTAAGTTCAGTAAGTGAAGTGACGGGCGAAGGTGGAAGAGATAGACCTCTTTCGGTTAGTCGGGTTACGGGCGTTTGTGAAGGTGACCTTCTTTCGGGCGAGAGGAAAGCCCACGGAGCGGTAGCGCTTGCCATAGATACTGGCGGTACTCGTGTCTGAGGTCTTCCCGGAATCGGGGAGGGAAGACCGAGTCAGTTGTTTGAGGTAGATAAAGAACCTTATAGTTTAGTAGGTATGACCAATTCTTTCCTTATTTTTTTAAACAAGACTTTGGATAGGCTAAATAATTAACCTTAAAGTGGTACCTGGCCGGGCGTAAAAAGGGCCATTCAGAAGGTTTCGACTTTTTTAGAGGACTCGTTTTTTATGGATCGATCAAGTTGGAACTGGAAAATGGAATGATAAATTGGCAATTTATTGATTTATCAAGTTGTAAAAAAGTCAGGATTTATCGATGTTTGAATTTCTGTAAGTCAGGTAGTGAAACTACCTAAAAAGATTATAGTTGCCTTAACTTAAGTTAAGTAGTAATAGCTTTGTATTTCTAGATGGAAAGGTAAGAGCGCTTTATCTGAGGTAATCGCCTGAACTAGGGTAGGAGTCCAAGAGCTCTGTACGTTGGCGGAACTAGCAAATGGAGGAACTCGCTTCAATCCAATCGGTAAGTAACTCATTCCTTAGTTAGTGGAAAGGGTCTGTCTTAGGAGCGGTTACAACTGAATGAGAGAATCGATGCCGTCCGTCCCTAGTCC